TTTTGAACAACAGGAGGGGGAAACCGAAGAAACTGTGGTAGAGGATCATCAGATTCGTTCAAGAAAATCCAAACGTGTAGTGATTTTTACTGATAACCAACAAAATACTGATGCTTATACTAATACCAAAGAAACTAATAATACTGATCAAACAGGCGAAGTTGCTTTGATACGTTATTCCCAACAATCGGATTTTCGTCGAGACATAATCAAAGGCTCCATGCGCGCTCAAAGACGTAAAACAGTTACTTGGAAACTCTTTGAAGCAAATGCGCATTCCCCTCTTTTTTTGGACCGAATAGACAAATCTTTTTTTTTTTTTTTTGATATTTCTGAACGGATGAAAAAAAATTTTAGAAATTGGATGTCGAAAAACACAGAATTCACAATTTCGAATTATACAGAGAAAAAGACAAAAGAAAGCGCGAAAAAAAAAGAGGAGGACAAAAAAGAAGAAGACAAAAGAAAGGAGAAAGTGCGTATACAAATAGCGGAAGCCTGGGATAGTATTTTACTTGCTCAAGTAATGAGAGGTTTTTTATTAGTAACCCAATCAATTCTTAGAAAATATATTATATTACCTTCATTGATAATAGCTAAAAATATAGTCCGTATACTATTATTTCAATTTCCGGAATGGTATGAGGACTTAAAGGATTGGAATAGAGAAATGCATGTTAAATGTACCTATAACGGCGTTCAATTATCAGAAAAAGAATTTCCAAAAAACTGGTTAACAGACGGCATTCAGATCAAGATTCTATTTCCTTTTCGTCTTAAACCTTGGCACAGATCTAAGTTACGAGCCCCTTATAACGATCCAATGAAAAAGCAAGGTCAAAAAAATGATTTTTGTTTTTTAACAATTTTTGGAATGGAAGCTGAACTACCTTTTGGTTCTCCCAGAAAAAAACTTTCATTTTTTGAACCGATTTTAAAAGAACTCAAAAAAAAAATTAAAAAATTGCAAAAGAAATGTTTTATAATTCTAGGAATTTTTAAAGAACAAACAAAATTGTTTCTAAATGTCTCAAAAAAACCAAAAAAATGGATCATTAAAAACATTCTGTTTATAAAAGAAATAATAAAAGAACTCTCAAAAATAAACCCAATTATATTATTTGGATTGAGAGAAATAGAAGTATATGAATTGAGTGAAATTAAAAAAGATTCAATAATCAGTAATCGGATGATTCAGGAATCGTCCATTCAAATTAGATCTCAGGATTGGACAAATTATTCATTAACAGAAAAAAAAATGCAAGATCTGACTGATAGAATAAACACAATCATAAATCAAATAGAAAAAATTACAAAAGACAAGAAAAAGGGATTTATAACTTCAGATAGAAATTTGAGTTCTAACAAAATAAGTTATGATGATAAAAGATTGGAATCACAAAAAAATATTTGGCAGATATTAAAAAGAAGAACTGCTCGATTAATCCGTAAATCCCATTATTTTATAATATTTTTCATTGAAAAGATATACATAGATATCTTTCTAGCTATGATTAATATTCCTAGTATCAATACACAACTTTTTCTTGAATCAACAAAAAAAATTATTAATAAAAACATTAACAGTAATGAAACAAATCAAGAAAGAATTAATAAAACAAATCAAAGTTTAATTAAATTTATTTCGATTATAAAAGAGTCACTTTCTAATACTAATATTAGTCTTAGTCAAAAAAATTCAAAGACTTTTTTTGACTTATCTTACTTTTCACAAGCATATGTATTTTACAAATTATCACAAACCCAACTTATTAAGTTAGAGAAATTGAAATCCGTATTTCAATATAATGGAAACCCCCTTTTTCTTAAGAATGAAATAAAGGATTTTTTTGTTGTAAGACAAGAACTATTTCATTCCGAATTAAGACCTAAGAATCTTCGCAATTCTGGAATGAATCAATGGACAAATTGGTTAAGGAGTCATTATCAATATCAATGTGATGTATCTCAAATTAAATGGTCTAGAGTAGTACCACAAAAATGGCGAAATATATTGAACTGTATAGCTCAAAATAAAGATTTATATAAAGATTTGTGTGATTTATATGAAAAAGATGAATTAATTCACTACGAAAAAAAAATTGAAACGGATTTATTATTGAATCAAAAGGATAATTTTAAAAAACAATATAGATATGATCTTTTAGCATATAAATCTATAAATTCTGAAACTAAGAAGTACTCTTCAATTTATGGATCACCATTACAAGTAAAAACTAACCAAGATATTTTTTATAATTACAACACACATAAACAAAAATCATTTAATATGGTAGAAGATGATATTCGAGATATGGATAAAAATACGGATAGAAAATATTTTGATTGGAGAATTCTCAATTTTTGTCTTAAAACGAAAGTAGATATTGAGGCCTGGATCAATATTGATACTAACACTAACAGTAATAAATATACTAAGACTAGGGTTAATAAGTATCAAATAATTGATAAAATCAATAATAAAGGTCTTTTTTATCTCACACTTCAGCAAGATCAAAAAATCAACCTATCCAATCAAAAACCCCTTTTGGATTGGATGGGAATGAATGAAGAAATACTAAGTCGTCCCATATCAAATCTGGAACTTTGGTTCTTGCCAGAATTTGTGAGACTTTATAATACGTATAAAATGAAACCGTGGGTTATACCAATAAAATTACTACTTTTTAATTCTAATATAAAAAAAAATGCTAGTGAAAACAAAAGCATCACTGGAAATAAAAAAAGAGATCCTTTTATATCAATATCGGCGAATGAAAAAAAATCTCTTGAATTAGAAAACCGAAATCAAGGAGAAAAAGAATCCACGGGCCAAGCAGATCTTAAATCAGCTCTTTCAAACCAGGAAAAAGATGTTGAAGAAGATTATACGGGATCGGACATGAAAAAACATAGAAATAAAAAGCAATACAAGATCAATACAAAAGCGGAGTTTGATTTCTTCCTAAAAAGGTATTTGTATTTTCAATTGAGATGGGATGATTCTTTAAATAAAAAAATAATCAATAACATCAACGTATATTGTCTCCTGCTTAGACTGATAAATCCAAGAGAAATTACTATATCCTCTATTCAAAGGGGCGAAATGAGTCTGGATATTTTGACGATTCAGAAAGATGTAACTCTTACAGAATTTATTAAAAGGGGATTTTTGATTATTGAACCAATTCGTCTAGCTATAAAAAATGATGGAAAATTTATTATGTATCAAACCCTCGGTATTTCATTAGTTCATAAAAGTAAACATCAAATAAATCAAAGATACCGAGAAAAAAAACATGTTGATAAGAATTCTGATGAAGTCATTACAAAACATCAAAAGATGACTGGAAATAGATATAAAAAAAATTATGATTTGTTTGTTCCTGAAAATATTTTATCGCCTAGACGTCGTAGAGAATTGCGAATTCTAATTTGTTTAAATTCTAAGAATAGACATAGAAAGGCATCTTTTTGTAATGGGAATGAGGTAAACAGTCAAGTTGTGGATAAAAGCAAAAAATATAAAAAAAAACTTATAAAATTAAAGCTATTTCTTTGGCCCAATTATCGATTAGAAGATTTAGCTTGTATGAATCGTTATTGGTTTAATACCAATAATGGCAGTTGTTTCAGTATGGTAAGGATACATATGTATCCGCGATTGAAAATTCATTAATAGTACATTTTTCCTATATTTCCCATACTCTGGTCTATGACGACAAAGAGATGCACGTATACATTGTCTTACATTCCATTCTGATACATGATACTAATTCAATGACATATCAATTAGATCTAGAATGAACAAAATTTTCTTATTTTAGGTCTAAACTTTTATCTTTTGTGAGTGAAGAAACCAACCATACTTTTGTATCCCCTTTCAAATCCAATTTTAAAATGAAAATAGGATTGAGTAAGTTTTATTAAATTAAAAAAATTAGAAATTAATAACGAAATTCAAATTATTGTATATACCAAATAAAAATTAGGGGCATTATTATTACTGATCAATAAAGATATCTATCAATAAAAAATATCTTAAAATAAAAAGAGGGGGGAGAGAAGATTTCAGTTTATGGTAAAAAATTCATTCATCTCAGTTATTTCACAAGAAGAAAAAGACGAAAACAGAGGATCTGTTGAATTTCAAATAGTTAGTTTCACCAATAGGATACGAAGACTTACTTCACATTTACAATTACACAAAAAAGACTATTTATCTCAGAGAGGTTTACGTAAAATTCTGGGAAAACGCCAACGATTACTGTCTTATTTGTCAAAGAAAAATAGAATATGTTATAAAGAATTAATTAATCGGTTGGATATTCGGGAGTCAAAAACTCGTTAATTTTATTTTTATAAAGGCATTTTGAATTATTTGATTTATTAGATCTTGAATTTTAATGAACTTTTTTTCGTTGTCAGCAAGAATGAATCGAGGAAAAACCTATGAATATACCGGCTACAAGAAAAGACCTCATGATAGTCAATATGGGCCCCCACCACCCATCAATGCATGGTGTTCTTCGACTCATCATTACTCTCGATGGTGAAGATGTTATTGACTGTGAACCAATATTGGGTTATTTACACCGAGGAATGGAAAAAATTGCGGAAAATCGAACAATTATACAATATTTGCCTTATGTAACACGGTGGGATTATTTAGCTACTATGTTCACAGAAGCAATAACTGTAAACGGACCGGAACAGTTGGGAAATATTCAAGTACCTAAAAGAGCCAGCTATATCAGAATAATTATGTTGGAGTTGAGTCGTATAGCTTCTCATCTGTTATGGCTCGGTCCTTTTATGGCGGATATTGGTGCACAAACTCCCTTTTTCTATATTTTCAGAGAAAGAGAATTAGTATATGATCTATTCGAAGCTGCCACCGGTATGAGAATGATGCATAATTATTTTCGTATCGGAGGAGTAGCGGCCGATCTACCTCATGGCTGGATAGATAAATGTTTGGATTTCTGCGATTATTTTTTAACAAGAGTTGCTGAATATCAAAACCTTATTACACGAAATCCTATTTTTTTAGAACGAGTCGAGGGAGTAGGCATTATTGGTAGAGAGGAAGTAATAAATTGGGGTTTATCGGGACCAATGCTGCGAGCTTCCGGAATACAATGGGATCTTCGTAAAGTTGATCATTATGAATGTTACGACGAATTTGATTGGGAAGTACAGTGGCAAAAAGAAGGAGATTCATTGGCTCGTTATCTAGTCCGAATTGGTGAAATGATAGAATCCGTAAAAATTATTCAACAGGCCCTGGAAGGAATTCCAGGGGGACCCTATGAGAATTTAGAAATACGATACTTTGATAGAGAAAGGAATCCGGAATGGAATGATTTTGAATATCGATTTATTAGTAAAAAGCCGTCTCCTACATTTGAATTGCCGAAACAAGAACTTTATGTGAGAGTAGAAGCCCCAAAAGGAGAATTGGGAATTTTTCTCATAGGGGATCAGAGTGGTTTTCCTTGGAGATGGAAAATCCGCCCGCCGGGTTTTATCAATTTGCAAATTCTTCCGCGGTTAGTTAAAAGAATGAAATTGGCTGATATTATGACGATACTAGGTAGTATAGATATCATTATGGGAGAAGTTGATCGTTGAAATGATAATTGATACACCGGAAGTACAAGATATCGATTCTTTTTCTAGATTAGAATTTTTTAAAGAGGTTTATGGAATTCTATGGGTTCTTGTTCCTATTTTGACTCTTGTAGTGGGAATCACAATAGGCGTACTGGTAATTGTATGGTTAGAAAGAGAAATATCGGCAGGGATACAACAACGTATTGGACCTGAATACGCCGGCCCTTTGGGAGTTCTTCAAGCTCTAGCAGATGGGACAAAACTACTTTTCAAAGAAAATCTTTTTCCATCTAGGGGGGATACTCGTTTATTCAGTATCGGGCCATCCATAGCAGTCATATCAATTTTAGTAAGCTATTCAGTAGTTCCTTTTGGATATCACCTTGTTTTAGCGGATCTCAATATCGGTGTTTTTTTATGGATTGCCATTTCCAGTATTGCTCCAATTGGACTTCTTATGTCGGGATACGGGTCAAATAATAAATATTCCTTTTTAGGCGGTCTACGAGCTGCTGCTCAATCGATTAGTTATGAAATACCATTAACTTTATGTGTGTTATCAATATCTCTACGTGCGATTCGTTGATACATAGACATAAACTTTTCTCTATTCCTTCCTTTCAAGGAAAGGGTTGGAATGGATTGAGTAGATATCTTAATTTTTTTTTATTCATTATTCGGGTTGATGAACTAAATCAAATAGTTATATGAGTGAAAGAAAACAGCTTATATATAAATTCGCAGTAAAAAGATTGATTCTCATTTTCTATGTATAAGAGTTAGAGAGTTAAGCGGAAATAAACATAAACAGAAGAGACCGTTTCCCCCAAGATTGGTTGATCAGTCATCCTGACTTGAAGCGGGTTCAAAAGATCAACCGTATTGAGTTTTCACTATCATTTTTATGTATTAGCATAACGGGGGATTGAGCAAAAACGAGTGGATGGTTAGAAACACGAACATATGTAAAGGATTAGTAATGGAGATTATGTAAAAATGTCCTTTTGGAAAATTTACATAATATACAAACAAAGAATACTAATTGGGGCTTTAAGTTGGTAGAAATGATCAGGCAGTACTCCCCATGACACGATTCCAATCCAGAGTATACTCCTATCCACCGATTTAATAAATAACTATTCGAAACGAAATAATCCTTTACTTTATTTTGAAAGCCCTCTTTTTCTCAGAAATAGAAAGAAGAATAGGAACGAAAAAAAAAAAAGAAAGATATACTTTATTTATTCTTTGTTACTTTTATTCTTTCCCATATACATATTAATAGATATATAATTTGTGTCATAATTCATTAATTAATATAGAATTTTTTTTTCGTACGTGAAACCAACGGGTTATTGATATTTTTACAAGAAGTATTTTATTGAACAGTTAAGTTATTACTGAACAAAGAAGAATTGAAATTATTATTGAAATTATTAAATTAAAGATTGAAATTATTAAATTAAAGAAAGGATGAGATCAATTCAGAAGTACTTTTTTTATTTAATTTTGAATTAAAATAATTATAACAGACAGAATTCAATTGGTCTAATTTGGGACCGGCCGATAGTTATCCATCCTACAAACATATCAAGATTCAAAAAAGAATACTGACGCGGTCCCTATATTTATTTCTGGCCTTCAAGGAGCCGTATGAGGTGAAAATCTCATGTACGGTTCTGTAATAGCGATGGTAACAGTGATGGTATCACCGACTATAATTATCTAACAGTTCAAGTACAATTGATATTGTTGAGGCGCAATCAAAATATGGTTTTTGGGGATGGAATTTGTGGCGTCAGCCTATAGGGTTTATCATTTTTATTATTTCTTCCCTAGCAGAATGTGAGAGATTACCTTTTGATTTACCAGAAGCAGAAGAAGAGTTAGTAGCAGGTTATCAAACCGAATACTCGGGTATAAAATTTGGGTTATTTTATGTTGCTTCCTATCTAAACCTATTGGTTTCTTCATTATTTGTAACAGTTCTTTACTTGGGAGGTTGGAATATATCTATTCCGGACATATATGTTTCTGAGCTTTTTGAAATAAATAAAACATGTGGAGTTTTTGGAGCGATAATTGGTATCTTTATTACATTAGCTAAAACTTATTTGTTCTTGTTCATTCCTATCACAACAAGATGGACTTTACCGAGGCTAAGAATGGACCAACTATTGAATCTTGGATGGAAATTTCTTTTACCTATTTCTCTCGGTAATCTATTATTAACAACTTCTTTCCAACTCTTTTCACTGTAAAGTAACATTCTATATTCACAACGTGTCTCAAACAAGAGAACTAAACAAACATAAAACTATTCATATATATATTAACGATATGTTCTCTATGGTAACTGGGTTCATGAATTATGGTCAACAAACAGTACGAGCTGCAAGGTACATTGGTCAAAGTTTCATGATTACTTTATCCCACGCAAATCGTTTACCCGTAACTATTCAATATCCTTATGAAAAATTAATCACCGCGGAGCGTTTCCGCGGTCGAATCCATTTTGAATTTGATAAATGTATTGCTTGTGAAGTATGTGTTCGTGTATGTCCTATAGATCTACCCGTTGTTGATTGGAAATTGGAAACTGATATTCGCAAGAAACGGCTGCTTAATTACAGTATTGATTTCGGAGTCTGTATATTTTGTGGTAATTGCGTTGAGTATTGTCCAACGAATTGTTTATCAATGACTGAAGAATATGAACTTTCTACTTATGATCGTCACGAATTGAATTATAATCAAATTGCTTTGGGTCGTTTACCAATGGCAGTAATTGACGATTATACAATTCGAACAATTTTGAATTCGCCTCAAATAAATAAGTAAATCTCTTGATTAACGAATAATTTATAATTACTTTACTAATAACTAATATAGAAGGAATTTAGGTTTCTTTCGTGTTGTTTGGTCAATAACTACAAATACCAACTATTGATTGGTTGGTAAGAAACGCGTCTTAATTTGGATTGAAAATCCATTAATTAATATATCCATAATTGTTTTAAAATATATAGTTTAGAATTAGAACGACTCTTTCAGATAAAGAATGAAATTAGTCCAATAATAGTACTCACATTTATTCATATCCCTTAGTATTTATTTACTTAGGATTAAATTAGGAATTGCTCAAAAATCATAAAAAAAAAATTTCTGGTCGGGTCTCAATAAGGTCATGAAAAACATTTCTATTTATTTATCTCTTATTTTACATATAATGGATTTGCCCGGACCAATACATGATTTTCTTTTAGTCTTTCTGGGATCGGTTCTTATACTAGGAGGTATGGGGGTGGTATTATTTACCAACCCCATTTATTCTGCCTTTTCATTGGGACTGGTTCTTGTTTGTATATCCTTATTCTATATTCTATTAAACTCTTATTTTGTAGCTGCTGCACAACTCCTTATTTACGTGGGAGCTATAAATGTTTTAATCGTATTTGCTGTGATGTTCATGAATGGTTCAGAATATTACAAAGATTTGAATCTTTGGACCATTGGGGATGTGGTTACTTTGCCAGTTTGTACAAGTATTTTTGTTTTACTCATGATTATTATTACGGATACGTCATGGTACGGAATTATTTGGACTACAAGATCAAACCAGATTATAGAGCAAGATTTGATAAGTAATAGTCAACAAATTGGAATTCATTTATCAACCGATTTTTTTCTTCCATTTGAATTCGTTTCGATAATTCTTTTAGCCGCTTTGATAGGTGCAATTGCCGTGGCGCGACAGTAAAAAATTTATAGAATTCGCAATGCACATTAAACTCTGTTCGGTTTTATTACATTACATTTATTTCCCTTTAATTAAAGATTGTTTATGTCTAAAATAGAAATTATTCAATCTATTCTATCTAACAATAGAAAATCTGCCTTTGTTCCGTACTTTTTTTTATTCTAGTCAATTGAATCTGTTGAATTGTTGTTCAGTTCATATTGAAATGAATCGAAATTGATAAGGAGTTGGTCAATGATGCTCGAACATGTACTTGTTTTGAGTGCCTACTTATTTTCTATCGGTATCTATGGATTGATCACGAGCCGGAATATGGTTAGAGCCCTTATGTGTCTTGAACTTATACTGAATGCGGTTAATATGAATTTCGTAACATTTTCTGATTTTTTTGATAGTCGCCAATTAAAAGGAAATATTTTCTCAATTTTTGTTATAGCTATTGCAGCCGCTGAAGCAGCTATTGGCCCGGCTATTGTTTCATCAATTTATCGTAACAGAAAATCAACTCGTATCAATCAATCGAATTTGTTGAATAAGTAGTATTAATCATATAAATTCTAATATTCATAAATTAGAATTACCATGACCATACATTACGTAATAATACATGTTTTCAAAAATGTAAGAAATTAAAGTATCTTGGCTCTATCGCATGAGTCAATCCAGAAGTAGATTGATTAGAAAAATTATGATAAATTATTGATTCATCTGGTGTCTAAATATATGATTCATTTACAAGTTTACTAGATCGAAACTTTCTGACATTCAAAAATTTATAGATCCAAATGTCACATTCAGTAAAGATTTATGATACGTGTATAGGGTGTACTCAATGCGTGCGCGCCTGCCCAACGGATGTATTAGAAATGATACCTTGGGACGGGTGTAAAGCTAAGCAAATTGCTTCTGCTCCAAGAACAGAGGACTGTGTCGGTTGTAAGAGATGTGAATCCGCCTGTCCGACAGATTTCTTGAGTGTTCGAGTTTATTTATGGCATGAAACAACTCGAAGTATGGGTCTGGCTTATTAATACGTTCCAGAAAACCCTACTTGAATACATTTGATTTTTTTACCTTTACCGACAAAAACCCGCGCTCAAAAACTTTTTATTTTGAGCACGGGTTTTTCTGGTCCAAGTTTATCTTGTTTTTACCATGAATAATTTTCCTTGGTTAACGCTAGTTGTAGTTTTGCCAATATTCGCGGGTTCCTTAATTTTCTTTCTCCCTCATAGAGGAAATAAGATCATTCGGTGGTATACTATAGGTATATGCATAATAGAACTCCTTCTAACAACCTATGCATTCGGTTATCGTTTCCAATTGGATGATCCATTAATGCAACTGACAGAGGATTATAAATGGATCGATTTTTTTGATTTTTACTGGAGATTGGGAATAGATGGAATTTCTATAGGACCCATTTTACTGACAGGATTTATCACAACTTTAGCTACTTTAGCGGCTCGGCCGATTACTCGAGATTCCCGACTATTCCATTTTCTGATGTTAGCAATGTATAGCGGTCAAATAGGACCATTTTCTTCTCGAGACCTTTTACTTTTTTTCATCATGTGGGAGTTAGAATTAATTCCAGTTTATCTACTTCTATCCATGTGGGGGGGAAAGAAACGGTTGTATTCAGCTACAAAATTTATTTTGTACACTGCAGGAAGTTCCGTTTTTTTATTAATGGGAGTTTTGGGTATTGGTTTATATGGTTCCAATGAACCAACATTAAATTTTGAAACATCAGCTAATCAATCGTATCCTGTAGCACTAGAAATAATATTCTATATTGGATTTCTTATTGCTTTTGCTGTCAAATCACCGATCATACCCTTACATACATGGTTACCAGACACCCATGGAGAGGCACATTACAGTACTTGTATGCTTTTAGCCGGAATCTTATTAAAAATGGGAGCGTATGGATTGGTTCGGATCAATATGGAATTATTACCCCACGCCCATTCTATATTCTCTCCCTGGTTGATTATAGTAGGCACAATTCAAATAATCTATGCAGCTTCAACATCTCCCGGTCAGCGTAATTTAAAAAAAAGAATAGCCTACTCTTCTGTATCTCATATGGGTTTCATAATTATAGGAATTGGTTCTATAAGCGATACAGGACTCAACGGAGCCATTTTACAAATAATCTCTCACGGATTTATTGGCGCTGCGCTTTTTTTCTTGGCCGGAACGAGTTATGATAGAATACGTCTTGTTTATCTCGACGAAATGGGCGGAATGGCTATCGCAATTCCAAAAATATTCACGACTTTCAGTATCTTATCAATGGCTTCTCTTGCATTACCGGGCATGAGCGGTTTTGTTGCCGAATTGTTAGTTTTTTTTGGAATACTTACTAGTCAAAAATATCTTTTAATGACAAAAATATTAATTACTTTTGTAATGGCAATTGGAATGATATTAACTCCTATTTATTCATTATCTATGTTACGCCAGATGTTCTATGGATACAAGCTTTTTAATGCCCCAAACTCTTATTTTTTTGATTCTGGACCGCGAGAATTATTTGTTTCGATCTCTATCCTTTTACCTGTAATAGGTATTGGTGTTTATCCCGATTTCGTTTTATCATTATCAGTTGACAAGGTCGAAGCTATTATATCCAATTATTTTTTTCGATAGTTTTTGTGAGTAAACCAAAAAATGAAACTGAAATCCCATGATTTTAAAAATGGTTGATTGTACAATAAAAAAATGAGTCTTTTATATTCTTTTAACTTTTATATTCTTTTAAGTAAAATAAAAAAATTGGAATTCTATTAGAACTAGATATCTTTTGAATTTGTGAGAACCATTTGAATCAAGTAATGGAAATGATTCAAATGGTTCTTGATTGTTTACATGAAGTTTTCGTATATATACCTGTATGCCGTCCTATGTTTATATTCGTCAAGTCTTTTATTCAATTAGATATTAATGTAAATGAACCATAACTATGCAACCCTATTCCTAATAGATTAACCCCAAAATAGCATATCCAAATTATAAGAAAGCCCATTGAGGCCACAATTGCAGAATTTACACTTTCAAAATTTTTATTTGTTCTAATATGTAAATAAATAGCGAATATGGTCCAAGTAATAAATGCCCAAGTCTCCTTTGGATCCCAATTCCAATATGATCCCCATGCTTCATTAGCCCATACTGCTCCCGAAAGAATACCTACGGTTAAAAGGATAAACCCTAGACTAATAATACGATAACTCCAACGATCCAATTGTTGAATCAATTGATACCTGTAATAATTTTGAGACGAAATAAAAGAAGTGTTTCGTAAGACATTGTTTCTTTCGTTCACGTATTGAATCTCACTAAAGTAAACTGACTCATTTTCTAAATTATTGCTTTTACTAAAAATCCTTATGAATTTTCGAAATGTAATGACTAGAAGAGCTAGTGATAATAATGATCCACACAAAAGAGCTGCATAGCTCAATACCATCATACTTACATGCATCATTAACCAATGGGATTGGAGAGCGGGTACTAATATCGCGGATTGATGCATTTCAGTTAAAAGACCCGAAGTAGCAAAACCTTGAGTAAAAATAGCACTTGGCGCGGTTATTGCGCTTAAATGGTTTTTTTGTTTTTTAAAATACGGAATAATATGAATAATGGAAAAACTCCACGAAAGAAAAATTAATGATTCATATAAATCACTTAATGGTAAGTGCCTCAAATACATCCAACGAGTAACTAATAATCCTGTTATGCAGAAAAAAGTAGCTATCATCCCCTTTTCTGAAGAATCATCTAGTCCTACGATTTCATCGACTAAAAAAATTATCAAATGAATTGTAATTACAATTGAAACGATCGAAAAGGATATATGAGTTAATATATGCTCTAAAGTTGAAAATATCATAAAAATTATTAAATTAATAAGGGCGTCCCTCAATTATAGGAATTGAAATCGGGAATTGAATTCATTATAGGACTTACTCTTTTAGAAGATGCCATGCCGCCACTCGGACTCGAACCGAGATGCTCTAGCACTGCTTCCTAAGAGCAGCGTGTCTACCGATTTCACCATAGCGGCTTATTCGAAATCATAATAACCTATTTTTATTCAATCGTCGAGCTTGAAGGAGTTAATTCAATCCAATATTTTTTTTAGGAAACCATTCAAATTGATGAATACAAACTTGTTTAAAAATTAGGGATAAAAACGTTTTCGTTAACGTTAATAATATTGATTTTTCTTATTATTATCTTTTTATTTAGTTATTTAGTATTTTAGGATGTCAATTTTATTTAACTGAACTAACAATGTATTTTTTCGTAGGCTATTACTTTATGCTCTCCTAAAACTAAAATGTAACAGTTGTAACTAGATAATTTTTACTTCAATCCCTGGATATAAGTAAAAAAAATGTTCTACCTCATTTGCATTTTTTAATGATTAATTTCGTTTATCATTTATTTTATTAATCTAAAATAAAAAATTCATTTTATCGATTACTAATTTTTATATAACACAATTTCAGCGATACACTCAAAAGATTTATGTAAATATTTGCATAGTTAGGTTGCGTTAGGATTTTTTGTTGTGTAGAGAATTTGCGTTAAGATTTAGCAAACCCATTAAGTTAGGTATTTGGGATGGTCGTATCAATCATATAAAAAAATTTCGTATAGAAATTTACCATACTTCAAAATATTTTCTAAATTTTTTAATTAATATATATATATTATATCTTGTATCTTGATCGATCTTCCAATCGAAACATAGGATCTAAAATAGATCACTCAAAATTGGTGCATTCGTCATATAACTACCTAAAAATGTAAACGGGGCTTTTATTAATTTAATTGGGTTTAAGGAATTTATATAGTGATAATAATTTCTAAAACCCAAAATAATGATTTAAAAGATTATAAAAAACATTTTAAACTTAATCAATTAGTTTCAACGACCTCTTCTTTATAATATAAAATCAAAAATATAACTAAAAAAAAAAATTCTTTTTGAGTAAGGGCGATGGGGAAAGTGATAATCCCCATCCGGAAAATGATAAAACATACTAAAATGAAAGGCGAAACCTTGCGCTTGCGTTTACCCTTTTTTCAAACAAAAAAGTACCATTCATTTTTAGAATTCAGTAGACAACAGAATTCTTATCTATATCAGAAACGAAAGAAAAATTTGGCTTCAAATTAAAGTAAAACATTATGAGACTAATTCTTTTTTATTTATTTTGTATATTGTTTATATTGTAATTTATCTTATATATTAATATTTATTCTTTTACTATACTATTATGATGTTAATATTAATTATAATTGATAAATATTATTTATCATTTTTATAACTTATACTTAGAAATAAACTATAAACAAAATTCTATCACTTTATTAGAACGATTCAGATTATTTATTTGTTACACAAAAAAAACTTTTAGAACTCCCGGTAGAAAGAGATTTCGCTAACGAAAAAGCTTTCAATGCTGCCCTATATCCCTTCCTTTTCCAAATATTTTTACGAATACGTTTTTTTGAAATAGAGGTGCGCTTTTTTGGAACTGCCATTAAAAAGTTATAATAGGTTTTTCGGTTGGATGTGAAAGACATCTATTGTTCAAAATCAATTGTTCTTTACTATTCTCTATCTATTTTTTCTCTAAATTAGACTCCCCCCCCAAAAAAGGGGGGGGGGGTCAAAATCACATAAAATATTAATAAGAACGATAAGGTACACTATGCCAAATAGATTGAAGTTGATAAAATAAAAAAAATAATACAAAAAAAAAGAAAGATTGTCCGTTTCGTTTTCTTTCTATTTTCGTCGTGTTACATTTCTACATGTAATAAAAAAATCTAAAAGTTTAATAACCCAACCCTTCTCCCGCTTAATTAAAAAATAAAAAAACTTTTTTTCTATTATATTAATTAATTTAATATGAATTTAATTGGTCAAGCTCGAAGAAAGAGTCCACAAAATTTTAATTATCAAATGAGACTAGTAGTTAATCTGTTAAAGGATACAAAATACATAATTTAAAGGCATTTTATTTGCCCCCTTTTTTTCCGTAAAATTAAAGTGTTGGATATTATAGCATTTCCTACAAATAGCTTTTATTGTAATGGAAGACAAACAATTAGTTACAAAATAAATTGGTTAATGATTCTAAATAACCGAATTACAATAAATAGTTTTAGTTATGGGCTTTATGATTCAGATCAAATACTGTTTTTGGTATAATTATTTATCCTTGTTCTATAGATATAAAAAAATTATTGTAATACGTAATAATTAAAATGAAAATTCAAATTTTCATTTTTTATCTTCATAAAATTTTATTTAAAAATTTGAATTTAATATTAACAATTCAGTATTAATAAAATTAAATACGTATTTTTTTTTTTCACTAGTGACTTATTTATATCATTTGACCAATTGCAACCTCTTGATTTTAAATATTTGAAGTAGTTTGGAAAGATTCAGAATAATTAAGGCTAGAAAATTCTATTTAAGTTTTTTTTATATATCTTAATTTTTTTTTATTAACCGACCCCTCTCAAAAGAAAAGAAATAAGAACCGGTGACTCAGAAACAATTAATTAAGATAAATTTTTTTTTTTTTTTTTTTTTTTTATGGAATATACATATCAATATTCATGGATTATACCTTTCATTCCACTTCCAGTTCCTATCTTAATTGGAACAGGACTTCTACTTTTTCCAACGGCAACAAAAAATCTTCGCCGTATGTGGGCTTTTCCTAGTGTTTTATTATTAAGTATAGTTATGGTTTTTTCAGCCCTTTTTTCTATTCAGCAAATAAATAATAATTCTGTCTATCAATATGTATGGTCTTGGACCATCAATAATGATTTTTCTTTAGAATTTGGCTGCTTGGTTGATCCACTTACTTCTATTATGTCGATATTAATCACTACTGTTGGAATTATGGTTCTTATTTATAGTGACAATTATATGTCTCATGATCAGGGATATTTGAGATTTTTTGCTTATATGAGTTTTTCCAATACTTCAATGTTGGGATTAGTTACTAGTTCGAATTTGATACAAATTTATATTTTTTGGGAATTAGTTGGAGTGTGTTCTTATCTATTAATAGGTTTTTGGTTCACACGACCCAGTGCCGCGAATGCTTGTCAAAAAGCGTTTGTAACTAATCGTGTCGGGGATTTTGGTTTATTATTAGGAATTTTGGGTTTTTATTGGATAACAGGTAGTTTCGAATTTCGGGATTTGTTTGAAATATTCAATAACTTGGTTTATAATAATGAAGTTAATTTTTTATTTGTTACTTTATGCGCCTCCCTGTTATTTGCCGGCGCTGTTGCTAAATCCGCCCAATTTCCCCTTCATGTATGGTTACCTGATGCCATGGAAGGGCCTACCCCCATTTCGGCTCTTATACATGCGGCTACTATGGTAGCCGCAGGAATTTTTCTTGTAGCTCGGCTTCTTCCTCTTTTCATAGTTATACCTTACATTCTAAATCTAATAGCTTTGATAGGTATAATAACATTATTTTTAGGAGCCACTTTAGCTCTTGCTCAAAAAGATATTAAGAAAAGCTTAGCTTATTCTACAATGTCTCAATTGGGTTATATGATGTTAGCTCTAGGTATGGGGTCTTATCGAGCTGCTTTATTTCATTTGATTACTCATGCTTATTCGAAGGCATTGTTGTTCTTAGGATCTGGATCAATTATTCATGCGATGGAAGCTATTGTTGGATATTCTCCAGATAAAAGTCAGAATATGGTTCTTATGGGCGGTTTAAGAAAACATGTACCAATTACAAAAACTGCTTTTTTATTGGGTACACTTTCTCTTTCTGGTATTCCACCCCTTGCTTGTTTTTGGTCCAAAGATGAAATTCTTAATGATAGTTGGTTGTATTCACCTATTTTTGCAATAATAGCTTGGTCCACAGCAGGATTAACTGCATTTTATATGTTTCGGATCTATTTACTTGCTTTTGAAGGACATTTAAACGTTTATTTTCAAACTTACAGTGGCAAAAAAAGTAGTTCGTTCTATTCAATGTCTCTATGGGGTAAAGATAAAGAAGGACCCGAAATTATTAAAAAAAAATTGCGTTTATTATA